TGGTTCCTTACTTCGACAGGGTGCAAATATCTCAATTTCACCCTTTTAGATACTCTTTCAGACCCATTGCCGATACTGAGTAGTAGTCAAAAATTTGTATCCATTTTTCATGATATGATGCATGGATCAAATATATCACGGCCAATTCCTCATAAGATTCTTCCACAATGGACTCTGATAAGTGAGATTTCGAGTCAATGTTTACAGAATCTTCTTCTGTCCGAAGAAATGATTCATCGAAATAATGAGTCACCCGTTCCATTGATATGGGCACATCTGAGATCAACAAATGCTCGGGAGTTCCTCTATTCCATCTTTTTCCTTCTTCTTGTTGCTGGATATCTCGTTCGTATACATCTTCTCTTTGTTTCCCGAGCCTCTAGTGAGTTACAGACAGAGTTAGAAAAGATCAAATCTTTGATGATTCCATCATACATGATGGAATTTCGAAAACTTCTGGATAGGTATCCTACATCTGAACTGAATCCTTTCTGGTTAAAGAATCTCTTTCTAGTTGTTCTGGAACAATTAGGAGATTCTCTGGAAGAAATACGGGGTTCTGCTTCTGGTGGCAACATGCTATTGGGTGGTGGTCCCGCTTATGGGGTCAAATCAATACGTTCTAAGAAGAAATATTGGAAGATCAATCTCATCGATCTTGTAAGTATCATACCAAATCCCATCAATCGAATCATTTTTTCGAGAAATACGAGACATCTAAGTCGTACAAGTAAAGAGATCTATTCATTGATAAGAAAAAGAAAAAACGTGAACGGTGATTGGATTGATGAGAAAATAGAATTCTGGGTCGCGAACAGTGATTCGATTGATGATGAAGAAAGAGAATTCTTGGTTCAGTTCTCCACCTTAACGACAGAAAAAAGGATTGATCAAATTCTATTGAGTCTGACTCATAGTGATCATTTATCGAAGAATGACTCTGGTTATCAAATGATTGAACAACCGGGATCAATTTCCTTACGATACTTAGTTGACATTCATCAAAAGGATCTAATGAATTATGAGTTCAATAGATCCTGTTTAGCAGAAAGACGGATATTCCTTGCTCATTATCAGACAATCACTTATTCACAAGCCTCGTGTGGGGCTAATAGTTTTCATTCCCCATCTCCTCATGGAAAACCCTTTTCGCTCCGCTTAGCCCTATCCCCTTCTAGAGGTATTTTAGTGATAGGTTCTATAGGAACTGGACGATCCTGTTTGGTCAAATACCTAGCGACAAACTCCTATGTTCCTTTCATTACGGTATTTCCGAACAAGTTCCTGGATGACAAGCCTAAAGGTTATCTTATTGATGATATCGATATTGATGATAGTGACGATATTGATGATAGTGATGATGACCTTGATATTGATACGGAGCTGCTAACTATGACGAATGTGCTAACTATGTATATGACGCCGAAAATAGACCTATTTGATATCACCCTTCAATTCGAATTAGCAAAAGCAATGTCTCCTTGCATAATATGGATTCCAAACATTCATGATCTGCATGTGAATGAGTCGAATTACTTATCCCTCGGTCTATTAGAGAACTATCTCTCCAGGGATTGTGAAAGATGTTACACTGGAAAGATTCTTGTTATTGCTTCGACTCATATTCCCCAAAAAGTGGATCCCGCTCTAATAGCTCCGAATAAATTAAATACATGCATTAAGATACGAAGGCTTCTTCTTCCACAACAACGAAAGCACTTTTTCATTCTTTCATATACTAGGGGATTTCACTTGGAAAAGAAGATGTTCCATACTAACGGATTCGGGTCCATAACCATGGGTTCCAATGCGCGAGATCTTGTAGCACTTATCAATGAGGCCCTATCAATTAGTATTACACAGAAGAAATCCATTATAGAAACTAATACAATTAGATCAGCTCTTCATAGAAAAACTTGGGATTTTCGATCCCAGATAAGATCGGTTCAGGATCATGGGATCCTTTTCTATCAGATAGGAAGGGCTGTTACACAAAATGTACTTCTAAGTAATTGCCCCATAGATCCTATATCTATCTATATGAAGAAGAAATCATGTAAGGGAGGGGATTCTTATTTGTACAAATGGTACTTCGAACTTGGAACGAGCATGAAGAAATTCACGATACTTCTTTATCTTTTGAGTTGTTCTGCCGGATCGGTCGCTCAAGATCTTTGGTCTTCATCCAGACACGATGAAAAAAATTGGATCACTTCTTATGGATTCGTTGAGAATGATTCTGATCTAGTTCATGGCCTATTACTATTATTACTATTAGAAGTAGAAGGCACTCTGGCTCTGGCGGGATCCTCACGGACAGAAAAATATTGCAGTCAGTTTGATAATAATCGAGTGACATTACTTCTTCGGTCCGAACCAAGGAATCAGTTAGATATGATGCAAAATGGATCTTGTTCTATCGTTGATCAGAGATTTCTATATGAAAAATACGAATCGGAGTTTGAAGAAGGGGAAGGGGCCCTCGATCCGCAACAGATAG